CCATCCCATGCTCGTATTTCGAAAGTAAGAGGAATACAGATGATAGAAAATTTCTTCCAACAAAATTCTCCCTAAGCTTTCTATTTCGATGAACCCGCTCTTACCAGAATTATATATGGGGCAATGAGGAACAACGGATCCTTTTTTATTTCTTTTTTTTTTCAAATTGATTGTAATCAATACCAATCAAATAGATGAAGCAAATAAATAGAATTGGAGTGCTATATACATTACATATATGTAATTGATATCAACATATATGATTATGATGGATGAAGATACATATTTGATTTTAGATTGATCTATATTAAGTCTCTATCTTTATAGAGTACACCTTTATAGATTAAATAACACTAAAAAAAATAAAATAAATAGTATGGTAGAAAGAGTCATATATTTCTTTCTACCATACTATCCAATCTCATAGAATACTATAGAATACTGCTGATTCTAGTCCGCTCATTTTATTTAAGACGCAAAATGGGAATCCTTCTTATTTTTGATTTCATTTCTTCAATCATTGATAAGAACTACGAAGTCAAGTTTCATTCAAACAAATTTATTCAAATTAATTATTTTGACTGACTGTTTTTACGTATATGATAAGTAAAAAAGCAGTAGGAACTAGAATGAACAGTGCAGTAGCAATAAATGCAAGAATATTTACTTCCATAATCTAATCTTTCGTTTTTTTTTACTTCGCAATAACTCGGGATTTAATCCCATAGAGCCCCATAGAGATGATAAATCTTTCGCCTGTAAATTCAATGGGATGAATTACATCTCGATGATATTGAATCGGCTCAATATCATGAATAACAATATCTGAGCTATCAAATCGATTCATCCTCGAGAATTGAATAGTATAACATAGGAAGATCTTTTATCCATACCGAATCAAAAATTATATTTCTAATCCAATCAAAAATTCCTTTATTTTGCTTTTTTTCCATTCTTTTCTATAACCTACCGCCTTCCGGGTACAATCATCTGATGAAGTATCATCTAACCGTGTTTCCACTTCCATTGGTTACAAACCCAACCAAACAATCGAAATGAAATGGAAAAAAGGACGGAGTGAGGTTCTAAACCCCGTTTTTTTTATGATCTAATTTTCTTGGAAGACAAAGAAGTGTGATAAAGATGAGTCCCGTTATAAAATATAAAAGGTCTAATATTCCATCAAATGCACTGTTTGTTCTGTCTTCGGTGGGACCTTTACCTTAGGAAGGAAAAAAGATTCTTCATTCTCTTGATAACTTGATAAGAGGGACAGTATCCTTATTTGATTTTTCTTTTATTAATATCCTCTTTCTTTGGATTAGTACTGGTGGGACGCATATATCAAAAGTTCAGTGTGCAATTTGAATGAGATAAATTGTGTCAAATTCAAATTCGTAATTGAGATTACACACGACCGGAATCGGAAAAGGAAATAGGTTAAATTTGAATATGAAAAGTATTCTCTCAGTATAACTATGTTACATTCATTTTTTATCGTATTGTACAAGAAAAGAAAGTAATTCCATTTGTGTATGTGCTCCCCAGAAACATATGGTATTCTATTCCATTAGACGGATCAGGAGCAAGTGAAAAAGTCAGACCCAGTATGGTTATGGTATTCTTGGAATTATGAATATGATGCTACCAAGACTTGTACTGATCTACATATGCCTCTCTCCCACCAATCGGTACTAGTTGAAATAATGGAAATTTCCCGATTTGTTTGATGAGAAATACGAAATGAAAAGAAAATAATAAATCAAGATCTTCGTTGGGAATAAAATTCTGCTCCTTGTCTCCCTTTTCATCTCCCTTTTCATAGATTTTCATAGAAAAGAAAAAGAGAGATGAATTGAGTATTTATTGGGTCCGCCGGGACTGACGGGGCTCGAACCCGCAGCTTCCGCCTTGACAGGGCGGTGCTCTGACCAATTGAACTACAATCCCAAGGAAATAAGGTGTATAGAATATAGATTCTTATGATCTCCGTTAATCATCCTGCTGTAACCGGGACGCGGGTGATATATTGATATCCCATGCTTTAGTAAAGAGTGACATGACATGAATTAATAAGTAATTCTTTTGTTATTGCCAAATCGATTCAGAATCAATCTTTCAATGAACAAAAAGACTCTTTTTTGTTCTTTACTCTTTTCCTTAGACTTTATACTTACAGATCCTGATAGGAATCTAGATCATTAAGAAGATCATAATTTTTGAGAACAAATAAATAAAAGTAGGGATATATCAGAAAGTTTTATTTTTGTGATTCTTCTGTATCAGGCATTTCTGGAAAAAAAATGGGTTATATAATTTCATCTTGGATTAGCGAATTATTGGGCCGAGCTGGATTTGAACCAGCGTAGACATATTGCCAACGAATTTACAGTCCGTCCCCATTAACCGCTCGGGCATCGACCCCGGACAAATCAATTCTCGACCTATTGATAATCCACGATGAACTTCCTTTCGTAGTACCCTACCCCCAGGGGAATTC